ATTTGCATTATTATAATAATATAAAGATATATTTTTGGTTTAAAACAAACTGCTAGGGATTAGTCCTGTTTTCGGGGGTTTTCAGGAATAATAGTAATCCCAGGAGTTTAGGGGGGTAGGGGGGTTTTACGCGCAAAACCCGGGGGTATCTTAGATATCTTCGAGTAATTTCCCTCATTATGCTCTTGAGATTATCATATGCAATGCTTCGCGTTAAGTCTTTTTATAATTAATACTATATACGTTTAAAGCAAAGTAAATGTACTCCCTTGTTAACCATTACTGTGTGCACTCTGAAATGCCAAGTGAAAGGAAGACAAAAAAGAGAACCCCTTACCCGCTGGAGAGAACGCCCGGCATGGTGGGTAATCGCGCCATATGATTACCACCATTAACTTATGCAAGCGTCAAGGAAAGTATGGGGAATGACACCGAGTTATGGCCCTGAAATAGGAACCAAATGCCAGGAATAATTCAATTTGTGAAACCCCCACAATTTTTGTCCCTCACCTTCAATAACCGTTAGCATTAAGATATCAACTGATGGTCGGTTCTTATTGGGTTGTTTGTACTCTGCATCAGAGATGTCTAATACTTGGTATAACTTTCCCGGACCATTGTTTGTGGAATATATAAGTTTCGCCAGCTATTTAGGGGGATATGGTTTACAATCATAATTGCTTTTTGTAAATCTTAGATTGTTATTTCAACTTTCATCTACTGGTTAATATCTATGTATGTTAATAATACATATATGTCCTTGGTACATTACATATAAATGGTCTACTTATATTTATGGTATAAACACATATATGTACATATCAAGGAGTAGTTCGAATAAGAATACTAGCTTTGGGAGTTAGCGGTGAAGGTTCAAGTCCTTCTTCTTTGAGCAGAAGAGGGGACTTTAACCCCTACGTCCGGCTTACAAGACCGGCGCTCTAAGGTTAAGCTACAAGTGCAGGATCATTCAAGCAAAACGTTTTCTAGTCAGCCTGAAATTGGTATAATAATAAGGAACAGTGAGAAATAAAGAAGGGATGCCGCTTGTCCAATTATAATATAAGGGTCTTCGACGGGCATGCCTCCAATTCAGGTAAGGATTGCAACGTTTGCAATTAGTGCTCAGAATAGGAATTGAGTAACAGGCCGGAATGTCAGGCTTCGTTGCTTTGACGTGTGAATCATGGGCACTACTAGGAGCACGAGAATAGAAGCCAGAAGGGCTAGGACTCCTCCTAACTTATTCGGGATTGAGCGCAAGATAGCATATGCAAATAGGAAGTATCATTCAGGCTTAATATGAGGGGGAGTAACAAGGGGGTTGGCGGGGATAAAGTTGTCAGGATCACCAAGTAGGTTAGGGGAGAAAAAGGCTAGGGAGGAAAGAAGAATTAGGATACCTGCAAATCCTAAGAGGTCTTTATAGGAGAAGTAAGGGTGGAAAGAAATTTTATCTATATCTGAGTTTAGGCCAAGGGGATTATTAGATCCGGTTTGGTGGAGGAATATTAGGTGAATCATAGATATGGCTATGATTACGAAAGGAAGTAGGAAATGGAAGGCAAAGAAGCGAGTTAGAGTTGCGTTATCTACTGAGAAGCCCCCTCAAATTCATTGGACTAAGGTGTCGCCGATGTAGGGAACAGCGGAAAGGAGGTTGGTAATTACGGTAGCCCCTCAGAATGATATTTGTCCTCAGGGGAGCACATAGCCTACAAAGGCAGTCATTATAACAAGGAAAAATAGTACTACACCAACGTTTCATGTTTCTTTATAGAGATAGGAGCCGTAATAAAGGCCTCGACCAATGTGTATATAGATGCAAATGAAGAATATAGAGGCACCGTTAGCGTGGAGGTTTCGGATAAGCCAACCGTAATTTACGTCGCGGCAGATATGGGCCACGGAAGAGAAGGCGGTGGCAACATCTGCAGTGTAATGCATTGCAAGGAATAGTCCTGTTAAGACTTGAGCAATAAGACAGAGGCCAAGTAAAGATCCAAAGTTTCATCAGACTGAGATGTTAGAAGGAGCAGGGAGATCAACTAGGGCATTATTAGCAATTTTTAGGATGGGATGGGTCTTACGTAGACTGGTCATTAAGGTTTTTGTAGTTGAAGTAACAACGGTGGTTTTTCAAGTCATTAGTCCTGGTTAAAGTCCGGGCAGAAACTATGTCTTATATTGCGTTATTCTTTTTGTTTGGTTTAGTGTTTGGTCTTATAGGGGTTGCTGCTAATCCTTCCCCCTTTTTTGCTGCTTTTAGTTTAGTGGCTGTGGCAATTTTTGGGTGTGGGGCGTTGGCAGAGGAAGGGGGAATATTTTTATCTTTAGTTTTATTTTTAATTTATTTAGGGGGAATGCTAGTTGTGTTTGCATATTCAGCAGCTCTTGCTGCGGATCCGCATCCGGAGAGTCTAGGGGACCCCTTCGTTGTGGGATATATAGTATTCTACTTAGCAGCGGTCGTTTTAGTGTCTGGTTTGTTTTGGGAAGGGTGATATGAATATTTTTGGGGATTATCAGACTCTATTAGTTTTTCAGTATCCCGGGGGGACGTTGAAGGGGTTGCATTTTTGTATTCGTCAGGAGGAGAGATATTAATTATTAGTGCGTGAGTCCTTCTTCTCACTCTATTTGTTGTACTGGAATTAACTCGCGGGTTAAGCCGGGGAACAGTTCGTGTAGTTTAAAGTGAACAGATTAAGGCGGCGAAAGAAGTTGTTAGGAGGAAGAGGGTTAAGTAGGCTTTAATTGTGCCTTGTTGGGCGTTGCTTGTAACTGTTACCATCGGGACATTAGTGGAAATAATGGCTTTAGGGCCTGTTTTTTCAAGTCAGGATTGATCTAGTGTTTGGTTAGCAATTGTTTGGCCCAAGGACAGGTTTAGTTTAGGTATCAAGTAGTGGATTACTGCTGGAAAAAACCCAAGTATGTTTGAAAAGTGATGTGGGGTTAGGTAAGGGCCGGTTTTGATTTGTTTATTTGTCAGTGAGGCTAGTTCGAAGGCCACTAGGAGTCCAAGAATGGTAACTATCAGGGCAGCTAGTTTTAGTAGAAGAGGTATAGTTATAGTAGGGGTTTTTATAGGGATGATTTGGGAGGTAATTAAAAGACCGGCAACAATGCTTCCTCAGGCTAATCGTTTAATAGGGTTAATTACTTTTGGGTCATTTTCATTAATAGGGGAGAGAGAATTAAATCGGGGGTGTCCCATGGAGACAAAGAAGATAACCCGAAGGCTATAAATGGCCGTAAAGGAAGTGGCTAACAGCGTTAAGGCTAGGGCTCAGGCGTTAAGGTAGGATGTATTTAGAGACTCAATAATAGCATCTTTGGAGAAGAAGCCAGCTAAGAAGGGGGTGCCCGTTAAGGCCAGGCTGCCAATTGTTAAGCAGGAAGAGGTAAAGGGTGCAAGATGGTGCATTCCCCCTATCTTCCGAATATCTTGCTCATCATTAAGGCTGTGGATAATTGAGCCTGAGCATAGGAAAAGCATTGCTTTGAAGAAAGCATGGGTACAGATGTGGAGGAATGCAAGTTGGGGTTGATTTAATCCAATAGTTACTATTATTAGGCCTAGTTGGCTAGAAGTTGAGAAAGCAACAATTTTCTTAATATCATTTTGGGTAAGGGCACAGGTAGCGGTAAATAGTGTGGTTAGGGCTCCTAAACATAGGCAGGTAGTTAGGGCAATTTGGTTATTTTCTAGCAAGGGGCTCATTCGAATAAGAAGAAAGATTCCTGCAACAACTATAGTACTAGAATGCAGTAGGGCAGATACCGGCGTAGGACCTTCCATTGCAGATGGCAGCCAAGGGTGGAGGCCAAATTGAGCAGATTTACCAGTGGCAGCAAGAATTAAACCGAGAAGGGGAAGAGTAAGGTCTAGGTCTTTAGTGGTAGCAATTATTTGTTGTATTTCCCATGAGTTTAGGTTTATTGCAATTCAAGCTATGCTTAAGATTAGTCCAATATCCCCCACTCGATTATATAGGACTGCTTGTAGGGCAGCTGTATTTGCATCTGCTCGTCCATACCACCAACCAATGAGAAGGAAGGATATAATCCCCACTCCTTCTCATCCAATAAACAGTTGAAACATGTTATTTGCCGTCACTAAAATAATTATAGCGATGAGAAAGGTTAGGAGGTATTTAAAGAAGCGGTTTATGTGGGGGTCGGCATGCATATATCAGGATGCGAATTCAAGGATTGATCAGGTTACGTAAAGGGCAACGGGGGTAAAAATAATTGCGTAATGGTCAAATTTAAAGCTAATATTAATGTCAAAGGTTAGGGTATTTACCCAGTTTCAGTTAGTAATAATAGCTTCTGCGCCTTCATTGAAAAATAAAAATATAGGAAGAAGACTGGTGAAGAAAGCTAGTTTTACTGCTGTTTTTACCTGGTGGAGGGCCCAAGTTTTTTGAAGGGGGTGAGGGCTCAAGGTGGTAAGTAGGGGGTAGAATAACATAATAAAAATAATAATTAAGGAGGAGGATATTATAAGGGGTGTAGGGTGCATAGCTGCTACTTGGATTTGCACCAAGAGTTTTTGGTTCCTAAGACCAACGGATGAGCTGTTATCCTTTAGGAGCAGTGGCGAGTGAGCTCAGGGGTCCAACCTGAGGGGCAAAGATTAGCAGTCTTTGTTGCTGCGTGCCTCTCTCGGTGAGTAAGAGGGTTTTAACCTCTGTTTTTAGAATCACAATCTAAGGTTTTAAGTTAAACTATACTTACAGATCGTTAAACCTCAAATTAGTTCGGGTTTAAGGACCAGGAGAAGAAGAGGTAATATATGAAGCCCTATTAGCAGGTGTTCTCGGGAGTGTGAGGGGCTTAAAGCAATAATATGTGAGGGGAGGGGGCCACGTTGAGTTGTAAGAAACATATGAAGGGAATAGCCCGCGGTAATAAGGGTGCCCGCCCCGGTTAGGGCAATTGTTCAAGGTGATCAATTAAATAGGGAAATAATAATTATTAGCTCTCCTATTAAATTAGGGAGCGGAGGAAGTGCTAGGTTGGCAAGGCTAGCAATAAATCATCAGGTTGCCATTAGTGGGAGGGCCATTTGTAGTCCTCGTGCTAGCAGTATGGTTCGGCTATGTGTTCGCTCATAATTGGTGTTTGCTAGACAGAATAGTGCAGAGGATGTCAGGCCATGTGCAATTATAAGAATTAGGGCACCTGTGAGTCCTCAAGGTGTTTGAATAAGGATAGCCCCAACTACTAATCCCATATGGCTAACAGAGGAGTAAGCAATAAGGGACTTAAGGTCTGTCTGGCGTGCACAAATTGATGCTGTTATGATTACACCCCAGAGTGCGAGGAGAATAAAGGGGTAGCACAGTTCTTTAGTTAGTGGCTCTAATACTGGGAGTATTCGCATTATTCCATACCCTCCAAGTTTTAAGAGCACGGCGGCAAGAATTATAGAGCCTGCAATAGGGGCTTCTACGTGTGCTTTAGGAAGTCAAAGGTGAGCACCATATAGTGGCATTTTAACTAGGAAAGCTAAGAGGCAGCCTGCTCATCATAGTTTAACTGCAGTGGTCATAGGTATAGTTGTCGTTAAAAGCTGAATGGACAGAAGGGAGAGGGTTCCGACGTTTTTCTGCAAAACAAGAAGGGCTACAAGTAGTGGAAGAGAGCCTGCTAAGGTATAGAACAGGAAGTATGTTCCTGCATTAAGTCGTTCTGTTTGATTACCTCAGCGGGTGATAAGAATAAGTGTTGGAATTAGGGTGGCCTCAAATATTACATAAAACATAATAATTTCAGTAGCTCCGAAGGCTATAATTAATAAAATTTGGAGTGATGTCAGAAGTGTAATATAAGCTCGTTGTCGGCTTACTGGTTCATGTTTTGTATGGTTTTGACTGGCAAGGATCATAAGGGGGAGAAGTCAGCAAGTAAGGATAAGTAGGGGAGTAGAAAGAGCATCTGTTGCTATGTAGGCACCAAGATGAGATCAACCTGTCTCTGACAGGTTTTCCAATCAAAAAAGACTGGTAAGTGCGATGACTAGACTATGCAGGAGAGTGGTAGATCACAATCATTTAGCAGGGGTAAGTCATGTTGTTGGGATAAGAAGTAGCGTAGGGAGAAGAATTTTTAGCATTGAAGGAGACTTAGGTTTTGTATACGGTCATTACCGTGGGTGCGGGAGGCGGCCACTAGAAGGGCCAGGCCTACACTTGCTTCACAGGCTGAAAATGCAAGGAGTAGTATTGGTGAAGCAGAAAAAATAGAGATGTCCAGGTGTAAAGCTCACATGGAAAAGGCTATGAAGAGGGAAAGCATTATCCCTTCTAAGCATAAGAGGGCGGACAGGAGGTGCGTTCGATGAAGTGCCAGGCCTGACAGCCCTAATACGAAGGCTGATGAGAAGGCAAAGTGTGTTGGAGTCATTAGGTCAATTGTGGACTTTAACCACAAGTTTTTGAGCCGAAATCAAATGTTTTTCTTAAACTAATTTCCTACTCAGCTCATTCTAGTCCTCCTTGGAGTCATTCATAGATTAGGCCTAAGGTTAATAAAGCCAGGACGGCTGAGGCTCAAAGGAAGGTAAGAAGAGGGGAAGTTAGCTGATCTCCTCAGGGAAGCGGTAGTAGAAGGGCAATTTCTAAGTCAAATAATAGGAAGAGAATGGCAATAAGGAAAAACCGAAGAGAAAAAGGCAGTCGGGCTGTTCCTAACGGGTCGAAGCCGCACTCATAAGGGGAAAGTTTTTCATGATCAGGGCCTATTAGGGGGAGCCAGAATGCCACAATAATTAGAACTAGGGATAGGGCAATAGAGATCCCAAAAATTGCTATAATTAGATTCATTATCTTTCCCTGGACTTTAACCAGGATCGAGTGATTGGAAGTCACATATACTTGTTTTGTACTAGAAAGATTATGATCCTCATCAGTAAATGGAGATGTAGAGGAATAATCAAACAACGTCTACGAAGTGCCAATATCAGGCAGCTGCTTCAAACCCAAAATGGTGTTGGGAAGTAAAGTGGTATTGGATTTGACGGAGTAGACATACAGCCAGGAAGGTTGAGCCAATAATAACATGAAGCCCATGGAAACCTGTTGCTACAAAAAAGGTAGAGCCATAAACCCCATCTGCAATTGTAAAGGGGGCTTCATAGTATTCTATTGCTTGAAGAAAAGTGAAGTAAAAGCCAAGAATGATCGTTAATAGAAGAGCGTGGATTGCTTGTTTCCGTTCTCCTTCTATAATGCTATGGTGGGCTCAGGTAACTGTAACGCCTGAGGCGAGTAGAACGGCTGTATTTAGAAGGGGTACTTCGAATGGGTCTAGTGTGGTGATCCCAGTAGGAGGTCAGCAGCCCCCTAGTTCAGGAGTGGGTGCAAGGCTTGAGTGATAGAAAGCTCAGAAGAATCCAAGGAAGAAGAAGACTTCTGAAGTAATAAAAAGGATTATTCCATATCGAAGCCCCTTTTGGACGGGGGGTGTGTGGTGTCCTTGAAATGTAGCTTCTCGAATAATATCACGTCATCACTGATATATGGTTAGAAGGAGAGTTGCAGTACCAAGGATAATTAGCGTGGTAGAGTGGTAGTGGAATCAAATTGCAAGGCCAGATGTTATTAGTAAGGCAGCAATTGCGCCTGTTAATGGTCAGGGGCTGGGGTCAACTATATGGTATGCGTGCGCTTGATGGGCCATTAGATATTTTCTTGCAGATATAGGCTAAGGAGAAGTACAAACACGTAGGCCTGAATTATAGCCACTGCAATTTCTAAAAGGGATAGAAGGAATAATAGAATCATTGTAATGGCTGCGACTCCTGTCATTAAGGGCAGGAGAACGAAGGCGGCTGTAGAAATTAGTTGAATAAGAAGGTGGCCGGCTGTAAGATTGGCTGTTAGTCGTACCCCCAGTGCTAATGGGCGGATAAATAGGCTAGCAGTTTCAATAATAATTAGTACTGGAACTAGGGGCCCCGGGGTTGCCTCGGGTAAAATGTGGGCAACAACACTATTAGGGTGGTTACGCAGTCCTGTTAATACGGTAGCTAATCAGAGGGGTACGGCAAAGCCTATATTAAGGGCAAGTTGTGTGGTAGGAGTGAAGGTGTAAGGCAGGAGTCCAAGTGTATTAAGGGAGATAAGAAATACTATAAGTGAGCAAAAGAGAAGGGCTCACTTGTGTCCTGCTGGGTTTAAAGGCATAAGAAGCTGGTGTATAAATCGGCCAATAAATCAATTTTGAAGGGCTAAAAGCCGATTATCAAGTCAGCGGGAAGAAGGGCTTGGGAAGAGTAGCCAGGGCAGAACGAGGGCCAGTATAATTAATGAGATGCCAAATAGTGTTGGGCTTGAAAACTGATCAAAAAAACTTAATGCCATGGTCAGGTTCAGGAGGTTGTTTTAGGTTTTTGTGTGCCCTGAGGGTTGAGTTCATTTGGGAAAGTGTGGGCTATAATTTTTGGTATAACTGTAGTTAGAAAAACTAACCAGGAAAAAACAAGGATATTAAATCACGGGGCCGGATCAAGCTGGGGCATTTCACTATGGGTGGTTGGGGACCACCATCCTTTAGCTTAAAAGGCTAATGCTGTACCCAATTCAGCTACCTAGTGAGAAGTCCTGAAGTATCATAGTGGCTCATTCTTCGAAGTGGATTACGGGAACGGCTTCTACTACAATGGGTATAAAACTATGATTAGCGCCACAGATTTCTGAGCATTGACCATAGAAAACTCCTGGGCGAGAGGTGATAAAGGCTGTTTGATTTAAGCGTCCGGGGACTGCGTCTATTTTTACGCCTAGAGCTGGAACAGCTCAGGAGTGGAGTACATCTTCAGCGGAGACAAGCACTCGGACGGGGGCTTCTGTTGGGACTACCATTCGGTGATCTACGTCTAAAAGGCGGAATTGGCCAGGGGCAAGGTCTAGGGTGGGGACTATGTATGAGTCAAAGCTTAGTTCTTCATAGTCGGTATATTCATAGCTTCAGTACCATTGGTGGCCTAAGGCTTTAATTGTGAGGTGGGGGTTATTAACTTCATCCATGAGGTAAAGAATACGGAGAGAGGGAAGTGCAATTAGAACTAGAATTACGGCAGGGAGAATAGTTCATACAATTTCGATTTCTTGAGAGTCTAAAATATGTTTATTGGTGATTTTAGTAGTTACCATGGCAACAATAATATATAATACTAGTGTGCTAATTATAAAGACAATTATTAGGGCGTGGTCGTGGAAGTGAAGAAGTTCTTCTATTACGGGTGAGGCTGCGTCTTGGAATCCTAATTGTGCGGGATGTGCCATTAATAAACAAGACACGTAGGAATTCAACCTACAATACTGCCCTGACAAAGCAGTGTAATACTCATTTTACTAGCGTCTTATAAAGAAAGTGGCAGAGTGGTTATGTGGTTGGCTTGAAACCAGCTTACGGGGGTTCAATTCCCTCCTTTCTCGGCAGCTTAATTAACTTGAACAAAAGCAGGCTCCTCAAATGTGTGATAGGGAGGAGGGCAGCCATGTAGTCATTCTACATTAGTTATAGTTAACTCAACTGCTAAGACTTCCCGTTTGGCAGCAAATGCTTCTCAGATAATAAATAGGAACATAATAACAGCTACTAGAGAAATTAGAGAGCCAAAAGAGGACACTGTATTTCAGAGCGTGTAGGCGTCTGGGTAGTCTGAGTACCGTCGAGGCATACCAGCCAGGCCAAGGAAGTGCTGTGGGAAAAAGGTTAGATTTACCCCTACAAACATAATACCAAAGTGAATCTTTGTTCAAGTTTCATGAAGGGTGTAGCCTGAAAACAGAGGGAACCAGTGTACGAAGGCAGCAAGAATAGCAAATACAGCTCCTATAGATAGGACATAGTGGAAGTGGGCTACAACATAGTATGTGTCGTGAAGAACAATATCTAATGATGAGTTAGCTAGTACAATCCCTGTCAGGCCTCCTACTGTAAAGAGGAAAATAAAGCCAAGGGCCCATAGAAGGGGTGTTTCCCATTTGATTGCACCTCCGTGAAGGGTTGCTAGTCAACTAAAGACTTTTACACCGGTGGGGATCGCGATGATTATTGTAGCTGATGTGAAGTAGGCCCGTGTATCTACATCTATTCCAACTGTGAACATGTGGTGAGCTCATACGATAAAGCCTAGTAGGCCAATAGCCATTATAGCTCAAACTATTCCCATATAGCCGAAAGGTTCTTTCTTACCTGAATAGTAGGCGACAATATGTGAAATTATTCCAAAGCCAGGGAGGATTAAAATGTACACTTCTGGGTGACCGAAGAATCAGAATAGGTGTTGATATAAAATAGGGTCCCCTCCGCCTGCTGGGTCGAAGAAGGTTGTGTTTAAGTTTCGATCTGTAAGTAGTATAGTAATTCCGGCTGCAAGAACAGGGAGAGACAGAAGGAGTAAGACAGCTGTAATTAAGACAGACCATACAAAAAGAGGGGTTTGGTACTGAGATATGGCGGGGGGCTTCATATTAACAATTGTTGTAATAAAATTAATAGCACCAAGAATGGAGGAAATCCCTGCAAGATGAAGTGAGAAAATGGTTAGGTCTACAGATGCCCCAGCATGTGCTAAGTTTCCTGCTAGGGGAGGATAAACAGTTCATCCGGTTCCGGCCCCAGACTCCACCCCTGAAGAAGCAAGCAGGAGGAAGAAGGAAGGAGGAAGAAGTCAAAAGCTTATGTTATTTATACGAGGGAAGGCTATGTCAGGGGCTCCAATTATTAGTGGGATCAATCAGTTTCCAAATCCTCCAATTATAATTGGTATTACTATAAAGAAAATTATTACAAAAGCATGTGCTGTAACAATTACATTATAAATTTGGTCATCACCCAGGAGGGTACCAGGTTGGTTTAGTTCTGCTCGAATTAGAAGGCTCAGGGCTGTGCCTACTATTCCGGCTCAAGCACCAAATACTAAATAAAGGGTGCCGATATCTTTATGATTAGTCGAGAAAAATCAACGTGTGATTGCCACAGGTAAGATGGCTGAGAGTTTAGCGGTGGATTGTAGCCCCACGTACAGAGGTTTAAGTCCTCTTCTTATCAAGAAGCCCTGAGGTGTTCTTACACATTAGATTGCAAATCTTAAGAAGCAGGCTAATACCCTGCCGGGGCTTTCCCCCGCCTATTTTGCCCTTTTAGGCGGGGGAAAGTTAGACGGATGCTCGTTGGTTTGAGCGTTTAGCTGTTAACTAAAAGTTTGTAGGATCGAGGCCTGCCTGTCTAGTAAGGCCTTAGCTTAATTAAAGCGTCTGTTTTGCATGCAGAAGATGTGGGGTAATATCCTGCAGGTCTTACAGGGATTAGGGGAATTTCACTCCTACTGAGGGCTTTGAAGGCCCTTGGTCTAGTATTTAACCTAAATCTCTTAGAGGGACAGCAAGGCTATTAAAGTAGGTGTTAAGGGTAATAGGGAAATAGTGGCTGTGGCAGAAATAGCAAGGGGCATTATTAACTGCGAGGAGGGGAGCCGCCAGGGGGTAGTTCCAGCTAAATTATTAGGGGAGGAAGTTAGGGTTATTGCGTAGGAAAGTCGTAAGTAAAAGTACAGGCTAAGGAGGGCGGCTAATGCAGCTATTGTGGCTATAGGAGCGAGGCTTTGTTTTGCTAGTTCTTGAAGAATTAATCATTTTGGTATAAATCCGGTCAGGGGGGGGAGTCCCCCTAAGGATAAGAGAATTAAAGGGGTTAAAGAGGTAATTATAGGGGCTTTTGCTCAGGAGGTTGCTAGTGCATTAATGCTGGTTGATTTATTTAGTTTAAATACGAGGAATGTTGAGGATGATATAATGAAATATACCAGGAGGGTTAATAACGCTAAGGGAGGTGAAAATTGTAATACTAAAATTATTCAGCCAAGGTGGGCAATGGAAGAATAGGCTAGGATTTTTCGAAGTTGCGTTTGATTAAGTCCTCCTCATCCTCCTACCAGGGTAGAGAGGAGGCCTAGAAGTATTAGAAGGGTGGGATTAATGAATTGGATTTGCAGTAATAAAGCAAAGGGGGCAAGTTTTTGCCATGTAGAGAGGATGAGTCCGGTAGTTAAATCAAGTCCTTGTAGGACTTCCGGCAGTCAGGTGTGAAAGGGGGCGAGGCCAATTTTTAAGGCAAGAGCGAGGAGGAGCAGGGTTGCTGGAAAGGGGTGGGTTACTTGTTGAATATCCCATTGGCCCGTAAGTCAGGCGTTAGTGGTGCCTGCAAAAAGAAGTGTAGCGGCGGCTGTTGCTTGTGTAAGGAAATACTTTGTAGTTGCCTCAACTGCCCGGGGGTGGTGGTGTTGAGCTATAAGAGGAATAATAGCTAATGTATTAATTTCAAGTCCCATTCAAGCTAGCAGTCAATGTGAGCTTGCAAATGTAATTGTTGTACCTAGGCCCAGGCCAAATAGGAGGGCAGTTAAAATGTAAGGGTTCATTAGTAAGGGAAGGACTTTAACCAACATGTTTGGGGTATGGGCCCAAGAGCTTAATTTAGCTGACCTTACTAGGAAGTGGTGTAGTGGAAGCACTGAGAGTTTTGATCTCTCCGGGTAGGGTTCAAATCCCTTCTTTCTAAGGAGCCGGAAGGGCTTTCACCTTCATGTTTCACTCTATCAAAGTGACCCTTTAATTCAGGCACGGCTCCTAATTTATAGTTGTGGGGGTAGTCCTGCGAGTGCAATGGGCAGTGCAAGGTGTCAGATTACCAGGGCCAGTGTTAGGGGCAGGAAGCTTTTTCAGATTAAGTGCATAAGCTGATCATATCGAAATCGCGGATAAGAGGCTCGGACTCATAAAAATACGATTGAAAGAAGGGCTGCCTTCGTTATCATATTTATTGTAGTAAGTTCAGGAATTATGGGGAAGTGCGAGGCCCCAAGAAAGAGCGTGGCGGAGAGTGTATTTATAAGAATAATATTAGAATATTCTGCCAAGAAAAATATGGCGAAAGGGCCTCCCGCATATTCTACATTGAAACCTGAAACGAGTTCTGATTCGCCCTCGGTTAGGTCGAAGGGTGCACGGTTGGTTTCAGCTAATGTTGAAATATACCATATTGCAGCTAAGGGTCAAGCGGGTAAAATTAATCATGTGCTTTCTTGGGCGATACTAAAGGTGTATAAGGTAAAACCTCCAGTAAAAATAATAATATTTAGTAGAATTAAACCCAGGCTAACTTCATATGAAATGGTCTGAGCTACTGCCCGTAGGGCTCCAATGAGTGCATATTTTGAGTTGGATGCTCAACCCGACCCTAAAATAGAGTACACGGCAAGGCTGGAGAGGGCAAGGACAAACAGAATACCTAGATTAAGATCAATTACGGGGTACGGGAGGGGTATAGGGGCCCACAGTGCGAGAGCCAGAGTGAGTGCAAGGGCTGGAGCTAAAAGGAAAAGTAAGGGGGAGGAGGTTGATGGGCGAATAGGTTCTTTAATAAATAGTTTTACACCGTCTGCAATAGGTTGAAGGACCCCATAAGGGCCTACAACATTTGGACCTTTACGTAGTTGCATATAGCCTAGAACTTTTCGTTCGAGTAAAGTTAGAAAGGCGACGGCTAGTAAGACGGGGACGATGAAAGCTAAGGGGTTAATTAAATAGATGATAAGTATTGAGGTCATAGTTAAGGAAAGGATTTGAACCTTTGTAGGAAGGGTTTAGAACTTTTGCAGTACCGGGCTCTGCCACCTTAACATAACATTGTCTTAGTTATTAAGGCTATACCCCTTTACCTATTTTAGTTGTTTTCATTAGGTGAGGGAGAGGCATACCGGAAGCAGGGGCCTCCTTTTTTCGGTCCTTTCGTACTAGAAAAAAGTATATCATAGATAGAAACTGACCTGGATTACTCCGGTCTGAACTCAGATCACGTAGGACTTTAATCGTTGAACAAACGAACCCTTAATAGCGGCTGCACCATTAGGATGTCCTGATCCAACATCGAGGTCGTAAGCCCCCTTGTCGATATGGGCTCTAGAAGGGGATTGCGCTGTTATCCCTAGGGTAACTCGGTCCGTTGATCGGCAATGCCGGATCTTATATAGTCAGATATTCTGTTCATTAGAGCGGTAGCTCTTGGTTTGGAGGGAAGAACCCTCTTTCTTCGCGGGGGTTATTTATTTCGCCGCGGTCGCCCCAACCAAAGACATTAGGGCAGGAACCATCGAGTTTAGTCTATTATTTTAGGGTATTTAACATGGTCTGCTTTATATCTAAAGCTCCATAGGGTCTTCTCGTCTTATGTTATTATTCTCGCTTCTGCACGGGAAGATCAATTTCATTGACTGGAAAGAGGAGACAGTTAAGCCCTCGTTGTGCCATTCATACGGGTCTTCATTTAAAAGACAAGTGATTGCGCTACCTTCGCACGGTCAAAATACCGCGGCCGTTAAACATATAGTCACAGGGCAGGCGGGACCTCTTATTCATTAATTTTGCAAGAGGCGGTGTTTTTGGTAAACAGGCGAGGCTTTTATTTGCCGAGTTCCTTCTCTTTCTTTTAGTCTTTCCTTGAAGCCACACCAGTGTAGGGGTAACGGTTTATATTGGGGGTTTTTCTAGGTGATTAAGGTAATTATCCAATACCCTCTTTGCTTGGGACCGTTAATATTCGGTGGTGAGTCCGGTTCGATTTACACTTGTGGTAGGAGAAAGCCGGATTGCTTTCTTATTACTCATTTTAGCATAATCTCTTCCATGGTTGCATGGAGAGGCCTGGTAGTTTTAGGGGATTAAGATTAAATTGTCAGAATAGGGGGCGGGGAGATGAGTTTGAGCTTTAACGCTTTCTAAAGGGATGGCTGCTCTTAGGCCCACCAAAACTCTTTGCCTTATTTAATTATGATCTTTATCCTCCTGAGTAAAGTTGTATCTTATATCAAAGGGGCTGTACCCCCTTTGACTAACTCTTTTGGTTTCTTTAGGCGTCCGGGGGGAGCGGGAGTGAAGAAGCCAAAAGGCTGAACTCCTATTCAATTCTCAGGCAACCAGCTATAACTAAGTTCGATTGGTCTGTCACCGCTACTCGAAGCTCTTCCCACTCTTTTGCAACAGAGACGGGTTTGCCCTTTAATAGGCTGTCTTGGAGTAGCTCACTTAGTTTCGGGAAGTCGAACTAAAGTGCTCTTTGCTCGGAGCTTTCTAGCCAAATCATGATGCAAAAGGTACGAGCTTAAATCTCTGCTTTTCTGGGCTTGCGATCCTATTTCATGTGTCTTTCAGCATTCCCTTGCGGTACTTTTTCTGTCGTTCCAGGGTTCTTTTTCTATCTCCTATACTTAAGGGGAAAAATGTTTTGTTTAGTATAATTACGTGTATTAGGGGGTATTAAGTGAAATATTAATGTGGGAAGGGGTTTTGTTTTTGGTTAGAGGGACTAGCTGATAAGCTTCAGGGCAATCCGAATTGCACGGATGACTTCTCAGTGTAAGGGAGATGCTTTTCTGTCTTAGCTATGCTCTGAGTTTTTCCAAGCGCACCTTCCGGTACACTTACCATGTTACGACTTGCCTCCCCTTTGCAGGTATAATATTTTAGTTACTTGTTTAAGTTAGCACGGGGAGGGTGACGGGCGGTGTGTGCACGCTTCAGGGCCAATTTCAGTAAAACACTCTATTTTTTACTTACTGCTAAATCCTCCTTCAGACACTCGTTGCAGGGTAATCATTCGTAGTTCACTGTATCAGTGAATGTAGCCCATTTCTTCCCCTTCCATTCGCTACACCTCGACCTGACGTTTTGGGGTTATGCCAATTTTGCTTACTATAGGGCCTTCACAGGGTAGGCTGACGACGGTGGTATATAGGCGGGGTAAAACAAGGAAGGGTGAGGTTTAACGGGGGTTGTCGGTTATAGAACAGGCTCCTCTAGGTGGGTCTAAAGCACCGCCAAGTCCTTTGGGTTTTAAGCTGAAGCTCGTAGTTCCCGGGCGGACAGTGGGTGTAGGTTACTGTCAATGTTTAGGGCTAGGCATAGTGGGGTATCTAATCCCAGTTTGTGCCCTAGCTTTCGTGGGTTCAGATGTTGTAAAGTCACTTTCGTAGTCGGGCTTCTTACCTTCGAGAGCGTGTAACAGCTTTGAGGGCATTTGGCTTTAGTATAGGTATATCTTAACCACTCTTTACGCCGATAATTGTCAACTTGGGTCTCTCGTATAACCGCGGTGGCTGGCACGAGATTTACCGACCCTGGGTAGCACTAACTAAGTCGAGTTTTCACTCATGGCTTAATATCTATCACTGCTGGGTTCCCTTGAGGGTGTGGCTTAGCAAGGTGTCGTGGGCTTCATTTAGGTGTGCCTGATACCAGCTCCTTGATTCCATACAGGGATCGCAGGGCATTCTCACAGGGGCGCGGATACTTGCATGTGTAAATTTAGCTATAGTTGATAGTAAAGTCAGGACCAAACCTTTGTGCTTACGGAGCTTTCTAGGGCTCATATTAACATCTTCAGCGTTACGCTTTAATTTAAGCTACGTTTGC